ACCTATATCTACCGCTGTGGCAATAGGGGCGTGGTTTGGTAATACGCCAATTTGTCCACTATTAGTAGATAAAATGATTTCTTTCACTTCTGAATCCAAAATCATTCGATTAGGGGTCAGTACACAAAGATTTAAGGTCATTTCTTCAATTTGCTCTCCCCTTCTAAGTTCATAGCTTTCGCGGTAGCTTCGTCGATGTTACCTACCAAATAAAAGGCCTGCTCGGGAAGACTGTCTAATTCTCCAGAAAGGATCAATTGAAACCCCCTAATTGTTTCGGCGAGACCAACATATTTCCCTGGAGAACCGGTAAAGACTTCTGCCACGAAGAAGGGTTGTGATAAGAAGCGTTCAATTTTTCGTGCTCTTGCTACAGTTAAACGATCTTCTTCGGATAATTCGTCCAACCCCAGGATAGCTATAATATCCTGAAGTTCTTTATAACGTTGTAAAGTTTCCTTAACTCTTTGCGCAATTTCATAATGTTCCTCGCCAACGATCCGAGGTTGTAACATAGTTGACGTTGAATCTAAAGGATCGACTGCTGGATAAATACCTTTGGCAGCTAATCCTCTTGATAGTACGGTAGTAGCATCTAAATGTGCAAATGTCGTGGCAGGAGCAGGGTCGGTCAAATCATCTGCAGGTACATAAACTGCTTGGATCGAAGTTATAGACCCTTCTTTGGTGGAAGTAATTCTTTCTTGTAAAGAACCCATTTCGGTACTAAGGGTGGGTTGATAACCCACTGCAGAAGGCATTCTCCCTAATAAGGCAGATACTTCTGATCCCGCTTGAACAAAACGAAAGATATTGTCGATGAATAAAAGCACGTCTTGTTCATTAATATCCCGGAAATATTCTGCCATGGTTAGTGCAGTCAAACCTACTCTCATACGAGCTCCTGGCGGTTCATTCATTTGACCATAGACTAGAGCTACTTTTGATTCTGCAATATTTTTTTCATTAATTACCCCAGATTCTTTCATTTCCATGTAGAGATCATTTCCTTCACGAGTACGTTCACCTACTCCACCAAATACGGATACGCCTCCATGAGCTTTGGCAATGTTGTTGATCAATTCCATGATAAGTACTGTTTTACCCACGCCGGCTCCCCCAAATAGTCCAATTTTTCCTCCACGGCGATACGGAGCTAAAAGATCCACCACTTTAATCCCTGTTTCAAAGATTGATAATTTCGTATCTAACTGTATAAAAGCAGGCGCAGATCTATGAATAGGCGATGTTGTACGAGTATCTACAGGACCTAAATTATCAACAGGTTCTCCAAGAACATTGAAAATTCGCCCGAGAGTAGCTCCGCCGACTGGAACACTTAGAGCAGCTCCTGTATCAATCACTTCCATTCCTCTCGTCAGACCATCTGTAGCACTCATAGCTACAGCTCTAACTCGATTATTTCCTAATAATTGTTGTACCTCACAAGTCACATTAATTTGCTGACCAGCAGTATCTCGACCTTTAACTACCAAAGCGTTATAAATATTAGGCATCTTGCCCCGGGGGAAAACAACATCCAGTACTGGGCCAATAATTTGAGCGATACGCCCTAGGTTTTTTTCTTCAAGTGTGGAAACCGTAGAACCAGAAGGATTCGGATTGATTTTCATAATATAAAAGTGAAATATGTCGAAATTTTTTTGATTGGAAGAGTATGCTACATAGTACCGAATTGGAAATAAATGTCCGATAGCAGCTTGATTGATTAATTCAATACGAACTAAATGGGAATTAGCACTCGATTTAGTTGGTACCGCCCAACCGAATAAAATTCAATCGTTTACTCATTAAATTGAAATGAGTAAATTTTAAAGTTCAATCTATTCTTTTCTTTTTTCAAAAGATCAGATGAATAAGAATTGTGAGTAAGTGAAGTGTGTTTCATTTCTCTATCATTATATTATACAAAATACCATCTATACTCGATTAGATAAAATCTATGAAATTCGAACTCGTGATTCATTATTACGATCTCATTGACTGTTGTTCCTTATTTTCTTTTCTATATATCTATATATATAGTTTAGTTAGTGTCTATTTTTGTTTTATTCCCCTTCTCTTTCATGGATGAATTATCCCTATTTTCACATCTAGGATTTACATATACAACACATATCACTGTCAAGGGGGAATTTTTCTTAGTATTTTTATTTTTAGATTCAAAATAGAAAGTGTCCAAATTCAATTATAAACTTGAAAAAAAAAAAAGATTGGGTTGCGCCATATATATCAAAGAGTATACAATAATGATGTATTTGGTGAATCAAATGCATGGTCTAATAAGGAACTTAATTCATTGATAATATTAGTTGAATATTTTTTGAAAGATTTTTGTCAAAGTTTTCATTCACGCCTAATCTATATCGAGTAGACCTTGTTGTTGTAAGAATTCTTAATTCATGAGTTGTAGGGAGGGACTTATGTCACCACAAACAGAAACTAAAGCAAGTGTTGGATTTAAAGCTGGTGTTAAAGA